AAATGTTCCAAATGTTCCTGGAAATTCTTGCTCCCATTGGACCATTTGTATCTATATGCATCAGGATCCCGATTCATGGATCTCTCGGTTCGAGAAAGAAGAGGATCGAACCATTTCTTCTCACTCTTTTTCAAATTTGATAAATGTTGGTTGATCGTATATTTCATTATAGTTCTATGATTCAGAGTATCATTTCCTATTTGATCCCTTTGAATTCCATATTCGAAGTTGCGATCGGATCTATTCATAAAAAAAAATCGATTCGAACCATTTCTTATGTACCCATGGATGCTATATTGGATTTGAATCAGATTTTGGATCAATCTATATTGATTGACTGCCTTCATTATGTTGTTGATAGCAAATACCACTCTTTTTGGTTTTGGATCTTCCAAAGCATTCCCGCACCGGACCAAATTTTTTCTTATCTGTCGATAAAAAGATTCATTCTCTTCAAAAAAAATAGGAGGTAGAACCAATAAAGATTTCTTTTTCGATTCATCCCTGGAGTTGAATACCTCATTCAAGAATTTTTTTTGATCCAATCCGCAGGAATCAATAGAAAAGGCAAATCCCTTATGATACACCAGATCCGGCTCGGTTATTGATAGAGTTAATAGATCCGCCATTTCTTGAAATCTCTCTTCTGCGTGGTGAAACGTGTATCCTCCCCTGTTCCGGTCATGGAATAGATGAAATAAATCAAAAAATGGATTTTGGTTCAAGAATGAAATCTTCTTGGAACTGTCCATATCCGGTTCATCCTTCGGAACCATATCGCATCCCTGATCTGATGAAATAGGATGAATTGAGACGGTTTTTTGTAAATACGTAATTATCTTGAATATATCAACCATTTCTTTATTTTCCGATCGCCTGAAACGGACAAAAGAAACATCTTGTTGTTTCTTCAACAATTTCTGATCTCTAGTGGACCTCTCAGTAGGAGTCGAACCCAGATAAAGTTCTGACCATCTGTCAGAGAAAAAAGAACGAGAGGATCTTGTTGGATTCCCAAGAAATTCTTCGATTTCTTTGGGAAGTTGTTGAACCTTTCTTTGATTGATCCAAGTACTCTCTTTCGGATCCATGAAAGAACTCTCAGGGATCTCTTTCCCTTTTGGAAGATACAGGAGCGAAACAATCAACCTATGGATATTGGAAGACTCAAAAGAGTCTTCCAATGAATCATTTCTGGGTCCAATGGAGTTTACGGGTATAGGAAGAAGCCCCCTCAAATAGATATTTTTTCTTTCGACCAGATTTCGATTGTTAAGACGATGTAGAAGGACCACTACTACAAGCAGTACTACACCTTTGATCGTGAAAGATCGATTGCTTGTTGAACCCTGCGAATCGCGTGAAAAGAGGATACTTACTATTCGTGGGTCAAAGAGTTTCATAAAACGTTCTTGGTCGAAAAAAACGTGAATGAAAGATCCCACTGAATCCAATTTGGTCCACGAATCTAAGAAATAGTGAGAATTATTGATCTCTCTCAATACCTCCCTAAACTCAAAAATCCAGGATTTATATAGACGTCGTTTTGCCCTGTCTTGCCTCATATTGATTCCTCCTTAGGATTTCTTTAAAATTTGACTTTATATTTATATATGTATTTAATTACATATTGGAAATTTTTATTATTATCATGTAGAATTGACTTGGAAATTATTATTATATTTATTATTATATAGAATATATAACGATTTTTCTATAGAGTTAGGCTAGATACTTGAAATATATGCTAATCCCCATTACGCATCCATGGCTGAATGGTTAAAGCGCCCAACTCATAATTGGCAAATTCGTAGGTTCAATTCCTGCTGGATGCAGTACAACGCGAACGTTCAATACGTCTATACGTCTATTGGAATTGGCTCCGTATCAATGGAATCTCATCATCCATACATAACGAATTAATATAATTACTATGGTATATTCATATCATAACATATGAACAGTAAGAAGTAGAATTCTTATCGATACCGGAACTCATAGGGAAGAAAATAGATTTATGGATGGAATCAAATATGCAGTATTTACAGACAAAAGTATTCGGTTATTGGGGAACAATCAATATACTTCTAATGTCGAATCAGGATCAACTAGGACAGAAATAAAGCATTGGGTCGAACTCTTTTTTGGTGTCAAGGTAATAGCTATGAATAGTCATCGACTCCCGGGAAAGGGTAGAAGAAAGGGACCCATTATGGGACATACAATGCATTATAGACGCATGATTATTACGCTTCAACCGGGTTATTCTATTCCACCTCTTAGAAAGAAAAGAACTTAAATCAAAATACTTAATAACACGGCGATACATTTATACAAAACTTCTACCTCGAGCAGAACCGTCGGCAGTCAAGTGAAATCCAATCCACGAAATAATTTGATCTATGGACAGCGTCGTTGTGGTAAAGGTCGTAATGCCAGAGGAATCATTACCGCAAGGCATAGAGGGGGAGGTCATAAGCGTCTATACCGTAAAATTGATTTTCGACGGAATGAAAAAGACATATCTGGTAGAATCGTAACCATAGAATACGACCCTAATCGAAATGCAAACATTTGTCTCATACACTATAGGGATGGTGAGAAGAGATATATTTTACATCCCAGAGGGGCTATAATTGGAGATACCATTGTTTCTGGTACAGAAGTTCCTATCTCAATGGGAAATGCCCTACCTTTGAGTGCGGTTTGAACTATTGATTTACGTAATTGGAAGTAACCAATTAGGTTTACGACGAAACCTAGAAATCGATCACTGATCCAATTTGAGTACCTCTACGGGATAGACCTCAACAGAAAACTGAAGAGTATCGGCAGCAAGTGATTGAGTTCAGTAGTTCCTCATAGAAAATTATTGACTCTAGAGATATGGTAATATGGAGAAGACAAAATTGTTTGAAGCACCGACAGAACCGGAAGCGCCCCTTGTTTCAAAGAGAGGAGGACGAGTTATTCACATTTCATTTGATGGTCAGAGGCGAATTGAAAGCTAAGCAGTGGTAATTCTACCCCGGGGGAAAAATAGAGATGTCTCCTACGTTACCCGTAATATGTGGAAGTATCGACGTAATTTCATAGAGTCATTCGGTCTGAATGCTACATGAAGAACATAAGCCAGATGAAGGAACGGGGAGACCTAGGATGTAGAAGATCATAACATGAGTGATTCGGCAGATTTGGATTCCAATATATCAACTCATGTGGTACTTCATCATACGATTCATATAAGATCCATCTGTCTAGATATCATCATATACATCCGGAAAGCCGTATGCTTTGGAAGAAGCTTGTACAGTTTGGGAAGGGGTTTTGATTGATCAAAAAGAAGAATCTACTTCAACCGATATGCCCTTAGGCACGGCCATACATAACATAGAAATCACACTTGGAAAGGGCGGACAATTGGCGAGAGCTGCGGGTGCTGTAGCGAAACTGATTGCAAAAGAGGGTAAATCGGCCACATTAAAATTACCATCTGGGGAGGTCCGTTTGATATCCAAAAACTGCTCAGCAACAGTCGGGCAAGTGGGTAATCTTGGGGTGAACCAGAAAAGTTTGGGTAGAGCCGGATCTAAGTGTTGGCTAGGTAAGCGTCCTGTAGTAAGAGGGGTAGTTATGAATCCTGTAGACCATCCCCATGGGGGTGGTGAAGGGAGGGCCCCAATTGGTAGAAAAAAACCCACAACCCCTTGGGGTTATCCTGCGCTTGGAAGAAGAAATAGAAAAAAGAAAAAATATAGTGATAGTTTGATTCTCCGTCGCCGTAGTAAATAGGAGAGTATTGAAAATCAAATATGTTTCTTCGTCTTTACAAAAAAAAATAAAAAAGATAGGAGGAATTTGCTGTGACACGTTCACTAAAAACACTAAAAAAAAAACCCTTTGTAGCTAATCATTTATTGGAAAAAATTGAGAAGCTCAACCGAAGGACAGAAAAAGAAATAATAGTAACTTGGTCCCGGGCATCTACCATTATACCCAAAATGATCGGCCATACAATTGCTATTCATAATGGGAAAGAGCATTTACCTATTTATATAACAGATAGTATGGTAGGTCACAAATTGGGAGAATTTGCACCTACTCGGAATTTCCGGGAGCATACGAGAAACGATAAAAAATCTCGTCGTTAATGTTAATAAAGTTAATATGGGTGCTCGTCGTTTATTGGTGGGAGGTGAACCTTATGATAGAGAGGGTACCTGAGGTAGAAGTATATGCTTTAGGTCAACATATATGTATGTCTGCTCACAAAGCGCGAAGAGTAATTGATCAGATTCGTGGGCGTCCCTATGATGAAATACTTATGAAACTAGAACTCATGCCTTATCGAGCATGTTATCCCATTTTTAAATTAGTTTATTCTGCAGCAGCAAATGCTACTAACAATATGGATTTCGACAAAACGGCTTTAATTATTAGTCAAGCCGAAGTTAACGAGGGTACTATCGTGAAAAAGTTAAAACCTCGAGCTAGAGGACGTAGTTATCCGATAAAAAGACCCACCTGTCACATAACTATTGTATTGCAAGATATCTCTAAAGATAAAAACTTTTATCTATGGTTAAAAAAAAGAGGATGGATATATAAAGAGAAGTATATAGATATTCAAGATAAGTATGAATGTTTTCTATACGAGGCTATATTTGGGGGCAGAATGCTATGGGCCAATGATGGGTGCGAGGTTTTATGGGACAAAAAATAAATCCACTTGGTTTCAGACTTGGTACAACCCAAAGCCATCATTCCCTTTGGTTTGAACAACCAAAAAATTATCCTGAGGGTCTTCAGGAAGATCAAAAAATACAGGATTGTATCAAGAATTATGTAGAAAAAAATATAAAAATCTCTTCCAGTGCCGAGACAATTGTATATATAAAGATTCAAAAAACGATCGATCTGATCCATGTCATAATATATATAGGGTTCCCAAAATTGTTAATAGAGGATGGATCGCGAAGAATCAAAGAATTACAGAGCCA